TACCACGCCTGAGGAAAACTTAGTGTAAAACAATGGTATCGGCCAAATAAATAGTAGTTAATAAAGAAAATACGTAGGCTTGAATAACCGCCACCGCGGCCTCTAGTAAACTTATAAAAACCATAATTAAAACAGGAAAGATATTTAAAACTCCCGCCGTAGTTAGCATATTAAAACCAAACCCAGCTAAAATGGCAAATAATAAATGACCAGCTGATAAGTTTGCGGCGAGACGGACCCCCAAAGAGATAGCCCTAGATATATAGCTTATTGTTTCAATTATTACCAAAAGGGGGGCCAGTCCTAGAGGAGCCCCGGCCGGCATTAGAATGCTTAAATAATTCCACTTGAACTTTCAGAGCCCAGCTAAAGTTACACCAATTACAATTGAAAATGATAGGCCTAGCGTAACGACTACATGAACTGTTACTGTAAAGACATAGGGAAACAAGCCTAAAATATTTAAGAAAACTATAAAAATAAAGAGGGAAAAAACAAAGGGGAAGTACTGGGTCCCCGAATTATCTTTTACTAGCCCGTGGAAGTGATCATAAATCGACTCCATGATTGCTTGCCATCGGTTAGGAATTAATCGGTTCCCCTTTAATAATATCAGAGCTACAGCCATAGCCAACATCATCATCATTGACGAGTTAGTGACGGCGATCAAATCCACTACTTTAAATTGATCAAAATAAGCAGCACCCATCTTAATTATAGCCCCATAGGGGGGTTTAATGTGTTAAATTTTATCCTGGCTTCATAACGAGGCTGGCCCCTTGCTTAAGTCAGATGTTTTAGGGGCCCCTGTCCAACTTACCCCAACCGATCTTCTGATTAGAAAATTAGTTTTAATAACGGGTAAGACGGAGACTACCAAAAAAGAGAATAATAAAAATAAAGCGACTAAGGTTCACCTGTATTGAGTTAAATAAGTAGCAGTTTCCAATTGGGGCATCATTATTCTTTAACTTCTTGCAGCCTAACCTCTAAGTCAATTAAGAGATTTGATAGCGATCGTTCCCTTTATTCGATAATAGGCCACCATAATTGCCAGCCCAATAGAAGACTCCGCCGCGGCCACCGTCAATACCATAATTGTAAAAACTTGTTCGATTAAAGCATCTGTAACCATAGAATTAATTAAAAATAGAAAAGAGGCGGCCAACAAAATTAGTTCTATTGACATTAATATAATTATAAGATGTCCTCTATTCAGCACAATTCCTAACACTCCCAATAATAACAATAGAATAGCTACTATCATATATCTATAATACATAAATAAATGGACCACCCCACTTGGGGGTGGTTCACGGAAATTAAGAGTTTCCGGGCCTTAATGCAGAATAAGAACCATAGACGAAAGGTAATTCATTATAGGTATGAGATAGAGGAGGGGACGGTTGAACCCATTCTAAAGAAGCCCAACTAGACCCAGTGTTCTCTACTCAACTAATAAATTTTATCTCTCGAACATAAGCGTCATATACTATATATACAAACCATAGTACACCCACAATTGAAATGGTCGACCCTAAGGAACTAACAAGATTTCAACCCGCGAAACCATCGGCAAAGTCAGAGTATCGCCTTGGAAACCCCGCCAGGCCTAAGAAGTGTTGGGGGAAAAATGTCATATTAACCCCAATAAACATCAACCAGAAGTGGATTTTACCATAAAGCTCATTGTAACAATAGCCAGTTATTTTTCCAAACCAATAATAGAACCCGCCAAATATGGCAAAGACAGCTCCCATTGATAGGACATAATGAAAATGGGCTACAACATAATAAGTGTCGTGTAAAACAACATCTAAGGAACTATTAGCTAAAATAACCCCGGTTAATCCCCCTATTGTAAAAAGAAAGACAAACCCTATGGCCCAAAGCATGGGGGTATCTAGCCTAATGGCCCCACCATAAATGGTAGCCAATCAACTAAACACCTTAATCCCAGTTGGGACAGCTATAATCATAGTAGCTGCAGTGAAGTAAGCTCTTGTGTCAACATCCATTCCACTAATGTGTTTGAAAACGCTTCAATAAGCGAAGCGTTTTCCAGCCGAGGCTTTCGCCGCGGTTCGGACTGTACCTTAATCTTGACTTATAATTAATTAACTCTAATGCCCGACACCATTTCAAAAAATCAACCCGCTTCTTTGTTCGTAATGAATGTTTTTTAAGAAGGTGTATGGCTCGAATTAAAGCCTTTTTCTCTCTCGCCTCTCATATGAAAGTGTAATCCTTTTCATTTTTTCTTATGCCCCCCCCTAATTTATCAAGGAATGGTCTTAAAACGAACCCCTCCACTTGTAATATGGCTAAGGAAAAACTTACGTCCTTTTTTTCTGGGGTATTAGGGTTATGCTTTAGAGAAACAAGGAAGGCGCCTTCCCCATCCATTAATCCTGCTAACCGAGCTCCGCCACTCGAACACTCAAGCGGGCAAATATCAACTAAGGCCTCCCTGTTTGCAACATAATATTTCCCAATCATTGAAAGTTTGACGTGGCCATACCCTAATAAACATTTTATGTGATAGAGAATTTGGGTATCTTTAAGGGGGCGAGAAATGGAAAGAGAAAGACACCCCGCGCCATGGGGTTTTCGAGCTACGCCTAAGCGGCCCTGGGTTTCAATAAACCCAATTAACCATTGTCAGGATTTCTCGCGTGCAGTCTCTGAGGATCCTAAAACTTGGGTAGTTGTAGAAAACACCTTAATCCCAGTTTTAATTTCCGGCTGGGAAACCCCATAAAAATAAGATTTTAGCTGCCTTAACCTTAGACGAGCACCTATTTTTAAGAAGGGTCTTTCCAGCATATAGCGAGATAATAAACGAAGACATCGCTGCCTCCGACGGCTGAAGTTTACCGTAAACATGTGATGTGCCCACACAATAAAGCCTAATATTCCAATAGATAACATGGCATATACCATGCCTAAATATCCAAAAATTTGATTTTTAGCAGAAAAAGTTGGTATAATTTGAGATACTATTCCAAACCCTGGAAGAATTAAAATATAAACCTCCGGATGCCCAAAAAACCAAAATAAATGTTGGAATAAAATGGGATCTCCACCCCCTGCTGGGTCAAAGAAAGTTGTATTAAAATTCCTATCTGTTAAAAGCATGGTTATTCCACCCGCTAAGACTGGTAGGGAAAGTAGTAATAAAAAGGCAGTAATTAAAATAGACCACACAAATAGCGGAAGTCTATCCATCGTTAATCCCGGGGCTCTCATATTAAATATGGTTGTTATAAAATTCATTGCCCCTAATATAGAAGACGCGCCCGCTAAATGAAGGCTAAAGATGGCCATGTCGACCGCCCCTCCCGAGTGCGTTTGAATGCCGGATAGAGGAGGGTAAACCGTCCACCCTGTCCCGACTCCTTGCTCAACAAAAGCAGAGCCTAGTAATAGTATAAGCGCGGGAGGGAGTAACCAAAAACTAATATTATTTAGTCGTGGGAAGGCCATATCGGGGGCACCAATGTATAGTGGTACCAACCAATTACCAAACCCCCCTATCATTACTGGCATTACTAGGAAAAAAATCATAATAAAGGCATGTGCCGTAACTATGACATTATAAAAATGGTCGTCCCCCAGCATAGTACCAGGGGCAGATAATTCCAATCTTATTAACATACTTAAAGCTGTGCCTATCATACCGGACCCTATTCCAAACACTAAATATAAAGTTCCAATATCTTTATGATTAGTAGAAAACACTCAACGAGTTAAAAATTTATTCATCACTGAAAATAAGGTAAATATATAAAATAACTGCCAACATAGAGTTGGACAAATTTAGAGTTCTCTTTTTCTATATTAGTAGTATGAATTCTGCTACTACTTGAGGCTAAAAATGTGGATGAGGTGGATGCACCGTTGACATTCGATGAAGCGGGCATATTTTATTCCACCTGTTTATGTCATCAACAAAACGATCTAATCAAATAATATCCACTGGCTTAACGTGCTGGGACATCTGGGCCCAATTTTCCGCTGCGTTCATAAAATGCTGAGATTCAGAATACTCCAGATTAAATAAAAAAGTAGAGTGCATCAATTCAATAATATTGAAATACAACAAAGGTTTCGTGCAGCCCTCACTCAAGTGTTGAAAGAAAAAGGCGCCAATTTCCTGAAGCAGAAGAGCGCGCTCGTAAGAATTTACGGCTCCTCTATTAGCGATTATGTTGGCTTCATATAAATGTACTAATTCATTAGCCAAAAAGACAGAGGTCGAACCTTTCGGCGTTGCTGCTCATCTTAAATGAGCAGGTAATTGAAGGGAGCCTAAATCCCCATTGAACTGTTCCTGTGCTTGAATTATACTCGCAACAGAACTTAATAAATTAATTCCATAATCATCACAATTAAACTCAATTACCTCCTTACCTACTGTACTACATAAATCTATTAATCCTATTATGTGTTCCATCATTTAACTTCCTCACCAATATAAACAAATATATAAAAATAACCACACCACATCTACAAAGTGCCAATACCAACTGGCCGCTTCAAAGCCGAGATGGTGATGACGAGTAAACTGGTGATAAACTAACCTAGCTAAACAAACAGCTAAGAATGTTGTTCCTATTATAACATGCAAACCATGAAAACCCGTAGCTACAAAAAAAGTAGAACCATAGACCGAATCTGAAATGGCGAAAGGGGCCTCATAATACTCCATTGCTTGTAGGCCCGTAAAGATAATACCTAATATAACAGTCGCTGTTAAACCATTTATGGCCTCAGTTTTTTTTCCACTGATTAGGGCATGGTGCGCCCAAGTGACGGTGGCCCCCGAACTTAATAGAACAGCTGTGTTTAAAAGAGGCACTGAAAAGGGATTTAATGGATTTATTCCTTGAGGCGGCCAAACTGCACCCAGCTCCACGGCGGGGGCTAAGCTACTATGAAAAAAAGCCCAAAAAAAGGAAAAGAAAAACAAGACTTCAGAAAGAATAAATAAGAGCATTCCATATTTTAAACCTTGTTTTACAACCATGGTGTGGAGACCTTGAAAAGTCGCCTCTCTTATGACATCTCTCCATCAAACTAACATAGTTAGAGCAAGGGTTATGGCCCCCATTAACAAAATTCAACTTTGGCTATAATGAAAATATACAACACTACCTACAGTTATAAAAAGAGCTCCGCAAGCTCCTATGTAGGGCCAAGGGCTGGGGTCTACTAAATGATAGGGATGATAAACAGTAGATTTCATTTACTTACTTTAGAACTAGGTTATACATTCTTCACTTACCCAGGGGGCCCCTCTTAACGGGGCTTCTGCATAATTATAATTTTACTTCACATCAAACAGTTCGATATAATTTTCACACTTAAGAGGCAATCAGTGATTAACTGTGAGATCTCGGACTAGGGGGCCAATGGATCGATCGTAACTTGTAAAAATAAGAGGATCGCTAATTCTTCGGTCCTTTCGTACTAGAAGATAATTATATCGATGTTTCTTCATATTGTAGATAGAAACCAAGCTGTGTTACCACGCTTTTAACTCAAATCATGTACGGCTTTAATGGACGAACAGACCAACCCTTGGGGGCGGCTGCACCCCAGGGTGCCGCAATTCAACATCGAGGTCGCAAACATCGTCGTCGATGAAACTCTCTAACGATATAACGCTGTTATCCCCATGGTAGCTTTTATTCGTTGATCGTCAACTATTCCACGCTAAGATGACGGGTCACTATAGCCCACATCCCTAAGGACGTGTCTGCTCGAGACGTCCCCCTTGCAGTCAGGCCACCGGCTATTAACTACGGACCTTAAGCTCACCTTCGTTACCTTTTAAAAGGTGGTCGCCCCAACCAAACTATCCAACTTACATTATCCCTGCGATGTTAGCTCTCTTAAAATAAAAGAGTGGTGTTTTATTAACCGGAAACGGATCCCACATTATCTAAACTTTTTATTTAAATTAAATTATTTTTAGCCATGCAAGTCTTTAGTAAAGCTCAATGGGGTCTTTTCGTCTTACAATATGGACGTAGCATCTTCACTACGAATTCAATTTCATGGAGAGTCCTCTTAAGACAGTGGGGCCTTCGTAACGCCATTCATACCGGCCAACAATTAATTGGCTATTGATTACGCTACATTATCACGGTCAGTGTTACCGCGGCCATTCAATTGCCCTTATGAAGTTGACCTTAGCCAACTCTTTTAGATACAACCATTGGGCAGGCCTCACCCTCCATACTTCAGCATTTAGCTTTAGCAGAGAGCTATGTTTTTGGTAAACAGTCGAAGCCCAAATTTTGCCGAGTTCCTTAAGAGAAGTTCTCTCCTCACTTCACCCCACTTGCGTTAGACTAGTACAGTAAAAATTTATAAATCTTTCCTGGCACTTCGTGCGTTTTTTATAAGACCCATTGACGCAGCCAGAGGGCTACTATCTTAGGGGCTGTATAGCCCAATTTGTAATTGAAGCCTTGGGGGAGTGATCCAACGATTTTTTACTCATGTTCGCATTATCACTTCTGATGGTTGGGCTCTCGCCGAACCAATATTACAGTCCGTTCTGCTACCGGGCAAATAATTTTCAAATGATTATATTTTCTTATCTTCACCCTCAGAGTTTCAGCTCAACTTTAGCCACCATAATTTTAGGAATAGAAAAATTTCTTGAGTGAACTTTTACGTCATCTTTCAAAGATGGCTGGTTCCAAGCCTACTTCCTCATTGTCTAAATTCCACATCCCTTTCACACTTGATAAGAGACTTTGATCTGTGGCTTTAACTTCTGATTAGGGCTTACCCCTTTTGACAATTGACCTTATCGCCCACTGTCTGTCTATCCATCTTAATTTTTTACATTTAGAGTTAATCCCTCTCCGAGCGATTGAACTTTATCATGTAAAATTAAGTTTCTTGGACGCACTACTTCAATAGTTTTCGCAGAAAACCAGCTATCTCCAAGTTTGATTAGTCTTTCACCCCTAGCCACAGGTCATCCGAGATTTTTGCTACAATCAACGGTTCGTTCCTTTGAACTGCCCAGGGCTAGGTCACTTGGTTTCGGGTAATTTGACTTGAAGAGGAAGCTCCCCCTTGATTTCACTACACCTTCATTTCTAAACTTAAGTTTGCCAAATTTTTCCTTGCGAACCCATTATACAAAAGGTACGACATAATATGTCTGCTTAAGGGGACTTATTTTAAGATCTTTTCAAGTCTCTTTCAGCCTTCCTTCACAGTACTCTCTCTTTCGGTGTGCACTAACATTTAGTCTTAGATGTGTAGACACCTATCTTCCACTATTAACTCATTGAAGACTTTTCCGCTTTCGCTCGCCGCTACTCACGGAAGCTCGTTTGATTTCTCTGTGCCAATTGGCCCTGGTACTTAGATGTTTCAGTTTCCAGTTTATTTCTTTGCGTTTCCGCGAAGACATCCGAGTTCAAAACTTCTCCCTCGTTTTTTCGGGCTTTCCGTCTTATTAGTGCACCCTAGCTCGCCATTCGTCCCTCTTTTTAATTTAATTGATTGTAGAGGCAGGAATTGAACCTGCATCTCCAGATGATGAGTCTGGTGACTTACCATTAGTCCACTCTACGAGATCTTTTGATCACAAGTTGCCTCTTTTTTAACTAAAGAAAAAAATTTTTGACAAAATTCATCGTTTCCAAAAACTAACCCTGAGAAAAGAGTGGATAGGGCCCCTTTTATGGGGCCCCTCACAATATAATATTCACTATTCCTCACCCATAAACATATCCCATTAGTAATAGCTCACATAATAAAAAAGTAAATAATATTAATAATAAATTCCGAAATAACTTAATTAAATCGTTCCAATTTAATTACCTACCCCCCCTTGAAAATAGCAGGCGATTTTCAATATAACCTAATAAAGGGGTTAATATTAAAAAGTAAGAGAAATAAAAAACAGAGGCCAATTGCCCCACCAGAATAAAGGGCTCTTCGACAGGCTGAGACCCTATCCAAGTAAGCAACAAAAAATCTGCAATCAAAAACCAAAAGGCAATTCGACCTAACGGCCGGAAGGTTAATCCTCTAAATCGGCTACTGTGAAGCCAGGGAAGTAAAAATAATACTAAAAGGCTAGCAAACATGGCTACTACCCCTCCCAATTTATTAGGGATAGAACGTAATATAGCATAGGCAAATAGAAAATACCACTCTGGTTGAATGTGCACTGGAGTTACCAAGGGATTAGCTTGAATAAAATTCTCAGGATCCCCTAATAAATTAGGAGCTAAGTACACAAGAGAACAAAAGAACACTGCGAACACCACTATGCCATACCAATCTTTTGATGTGTAATAGACATGGAAGGACACTTTATCAGGGTCCGACCTTACCCCGATAGGGTTATTGGAGCCATCAACATGTAAACAAATTAAATGGATGACCCCTAAAGCCGCTAAAAGGAAAGGAAATAAATAGTGAAGGCTGAAAAAGCGATTAAGTGTAGCATTAGACACACTAAATCCTCCCCACACCCATTGAACAATATCTGTGCCCACATAGGGGATTGCAGATAGTAAATTGGTAATAACGGTCGCACCCCAAAAGGACATTTGCCCCCAAGGTAAAACGTATCCAATGAAAGCCGTTGCCATTGTCAATATTAATAGTACAACACCAACACTCCAAACTTCAACTTTAGAATAACTCCCATAGTATAACCCTCGACCAATATGAATATAAAGACATAGAAAAAACATAGAGGCCCCATTGGCGTGAAAGTACCTTAATAAAAACCCATAATTAACATCACGCATAATATGGTCCACTGAAGCGAAAGCTAAACTTACATCCGCGCAATAATGCATTGCCAAAAATATTCCTGTAGCAATTTGTATAACTAAACACACCCCCAATAAAGAACCGAAGTTCCACATATAACTAAGATTAGCGGGGGCCGGTAAATCAATAATTAGTCCATTCACAATGGATAAGATAGGATTTTGTTTTCTTAATTGCACCATTAACTGAAATGTTCTTCTTAATCTAAATTAGACCTGAGCACGACTAGTTTGAGAGAAGATGTCTTGTTTCTTAGCTGTGGGGGCTACTTCTATCCCAATATCCTGGGTAAGCACTATTGCCCCAATCATGGCCACTAATAGTATAAAACTGGCTAAAATAAAGAGGTAATAACAATCGGTGTACAATATTCGCCCAATTGCCTCAATATTATGATATTTTTTTAGAAACCAAGGATAAGCTAGGTCCCACGCGCCCCATAGGCCTCTGTAAACATAAGGGCCGCCCATGATAAGCCAACTTGAAGCGATAGCCTCAAAAAAAAGGGTTCCAACTGCCAGTCCTATTGGGACATAGTTTGTCATATCTGCCTCTCCCCTCCGTCGAAAGGTTGGAGAAAAGTCTGTTAAATTTAACATCATTATCACAAACAAAAATAGGATGGCTATTGCTCCCACATATATTATTATAAACATCAAAGCAATAAAATCTACCCCCAATAAGATGAAGAGGGCCGCAGAGCTTGTAAAGGCTACTACTAGCCAAAAGACTGAGTGGACAGGATTAAGCGCAGATATAACCATTATTCCAGAAGCAACAGTCCCAAATGATAAGATAAAAAAACACATCGTAATCATTTGGTTAGGCTCCTCCAGGGCTAAATATTATAGCATTTTTAATAGGGTCGATGATTAGAGAGGGCAAAATTCCTAGAATGAAAATTAGTATTACCAAAGGAGATATGGCTAAAAGCTCACGCCTGTTTAAATCTCTTGTAAAAAGAAGGTAGTTTGAGGCAGCCCCAAAGCTGACACGATTATACAAATAAAGAGAATATGCAGCCGACCAAACCATCCCGGTGGCAGCTAATACACCAATCACTAAATTATACTCAAAAGCAGCCAGCAACGAAAAAAATTCTCCAACAAAGTTACAACTAAGCGGGAAAGCCATGTTGGTTAGTGTTAAAACCAAAAATAGACTAACAAAGATGGGCATGGAAAAAGTTACTCCGCGATAGTACTTTATGAGGCGGGTGTGGTGGCGCTCATATAAATAAGTAACAGCAATAAAAAGGGCTGAGCTCACAAGGCCGTGCGCCAACATCATAAAGGCAGCCGCTACTAATCCTTCAATCGTATGAGTAAATAAGCCTAAAGTTACAAGCCCCATGTGTGCCACCGAAGAATAAGCAATAAGTCTTTTTAAGTCAACTTGACGGCAAGTTGTTAAGCTTCCATAAATTATTGCTATAACACTTAACATAATAACAAAGGGGGCAAAATATTCGGTGGCCGCCGGTAGAATTGGCCAAGTAAACCTTAAATACCCATACCCCCCTAACTTTAATAGTATCCCGGCTAAAATAACCGAGCCTGAAACTGGGGCCTCCACATGAGCTTGGGGTAATCAAATATGGAATGGGACCTGAGGGATTTTAACTGCCAAACTTAAGAAAAACCCGGCAAAAATCCATTTTTGAGTGGGAATGGACAATTTTATGTTTAACAGGGCCTGATAGTCGGTTGTACCCACACTACTGTATAGTTGAAATATTCCCAAAAGCATAAAGACTGACCCAACAAAAGTGTAAAAAAAAAAATAATAAGAAGCTCGTACTTTTTCTTCTCTCGAACCCCACACCCCGATCAAAAGGAACATGGGGATTAATATTCCTTCAAATAATATATAAAACAGTAACAGGTCCAGCGCTGAAAAAACTCCCATTAGTAAAACCTCTAAAAATAAAAGACATAATAAAAATTCTTTTAATAAAAATCTTATTGAGTTTCAACTAATCAAAATACATATTGGGATTAATAGCGCAGTTAAAATTAAAAAAAATAAAGAAATTCCATCAACAGCTAAAAAAAGGGGGCCCCATTTAAAATTTAAAGCCGGGGGGACTATCCACTCTGTTTGATTTATGGTTTGAAATTGGCCCTCCAAATCAAAGGCCGCCCATAAAATTAAAGTGGCAGTCAAGGTTGCTAAAGATCATTCTAGAGCAGCTCTCTTTAATTTTACATTATTATCTCTCGGAATTCTCATTACGTTAATTATCCCCAAAAAAAGTAAAAGGAAAATTAAACCTAATCAATTTTTCATCTCTTGAAGAAAAGCTTATAAATCAAGTACTCATATCGGTACTTATGGATTTTTTAATAGGGCCGCTCCGATTTTAAGATCTGTCGGCGAAGCGACTGAATCATAAATGGGCTCTTAGGTAAACCTAAAACTTTACATGCAAGACCATAAGAAGTATTAGGAGAGTGGATTTTTCCCCCGTATAACCAGAGTTTCATAGCCCTCAAAGACCGAATACGTCCTCTACTAAATAGCTCTTCCCGCGGGAGCTTAATCGTAGGGGGTAATTGTTCACACCGGGCTAACTCTTTTTTATTGAATTTTTTCAAAAAAATCTCGTAGTTCTTCAGGATCCCTTGGCTACCCTGGCCCTGCCCTTTCGTTTGATAGATTGACATATCATGAAAAATATTTGATTCTGTAATATTCTTTATTAAATTTAATGCCCCTGGTCTACCATAATCGTCAGCGAAATCCAACGGGTTTGAAGTTATGACACCTTTATAAAAAAGTGGGGGCCCCCAAACCCAATTTAGAGGCATGTCCAAGATATTTTGATCAATAGGCACAAAAAACCCGGTTGGGGGTGTCAAGAACATGAAAAACCCCGGGCAAACCAAATGGATCCTCTCGGGCATTAACTCCAGCTTAGGACTCCACGACGAGGGGGCGTTTCCTACCTTTACTTCGACAGGAAAAGATAAGAAGGATCCATCCGCAAAAGTTATATCTAACGTTCCCCCTTCATTATTCATGGGGGGGAATATTACATTTTTTATCTTCTTCCCCATAAATTGGGAGAAGGAGTCTAGGAAGGGGTTCGATTCTCGAGAGGGGGTGAAACGCTCTATCAACCACGAATTTGGACGGGGCCCCTTGTGCAAATCTAAATCTTCGTGAATGAAATCAGGGTTATTGAAGGCGAAGGGCTCGGGGGGGAATTATTTCAGAGTTCCTGCAGGCCCAACGCCTTAGTCTCTCTAAGGTTAGAAAGCGCTATCTCAATTTGTTTTTCCCCAAACATAAGCTTCATGTTGGACCCGAGGATTTTAATATCTGTAAACTGCGAGGTATTGAGGGGGCTCATGGGAGTCACACTATTAATACCTATCCTAGTACATTCATCATAGGTAGTAAGGACTAACCAATCGCTATATAGGTGTCAACGCCTTAGTCTCTCTAAGGTTAGAAAGCGCTATCTCAATTTGTTTTTCCCCAAACATAAGCTTCATGTTGGACCCGAGGATTTTAATATCTGTAAACTGCGAGGTATTGAGGGGGCTCATGGGAGTCACACTATTAATACCTATCCTAGTACATTCATCATAGGTAGTAAGGACTAACCAATCGCTATATAGGTGTAAACCGAGTAGTTTCTTTTGATACAGGTTGACACTTTGGAGCTTCTCTTCCATTAAGGCTAACTTCGGCAAGTGGACCTCAAAAAAGTTTGAAAAAAATAAGAGAGGCTCACAATGCCAATCCTTTAATAGATCTCTAAAATTATCAATTACGCTGGGCTTGAAAGGATACAGCCCCGTGTTCTCTAGTTTAGAAATTAAAGGATCTATTTCAACTTGAGCCAGAGAGGCCCGGCTGGGAAACCCGGTGGTGTACCCTTTTATATTTAAAAGGTGTGTCATATTTTCAAAAGGAGACTGGGCAAAACCTTCTACTATAGATAGAGCACCAACTGAGAAGATCCAGCTGGGCCTTGCCCAAACTTCTGGGGCGAGGCTAAATGAAGGGGAAAACTGCAGGCCCTGGGGTTCAGGCCCCATTCGGTTGAACTGAAGGAACAGTATTTCCCCCCAAAAAGATATAACCATCGTCCCCACTCACATTAAAATGAAGGCTGATCAATAGATTAATATTAATCATCTAATACCTTTAACTTTTTTATAAAGAGCAACCCTAAACATTATAAGAAAAAAGAGAATAAAGATAGTTAGTAAATAGTAACCCTTCAATAAATTCATTAAAACAGAAATTATTAATAGACTAAAAGAGAGCCTAGGATAATGTGCTAATAGAATAGCCAAACTCAAAAGCGTGGCTTTCATACAAATAAAATTATCGCCACCTGATTTAACAACGATAAAAAATAAATAGGCGATAATAATTATACTTAATAACTTCCTCTTAATTAGATTTTTTAAAGCTAATTGATCCATCTTTTATTTTAGGTCCCTTGTAAGACCCAACTGATATATTTTTCTAGAGAAACCGCCTCAATTACGATAGGCATAAAGGAGTGATTAGCCCCACAAATCTCTGAACATTGGCCATAAAAAATCCCAGGTCTTTTTATAAAAAACCCAGTTTGATTTAAGCGGCCTGGAACTGCGTCCATCTTAACAGCAAGCGCCGGGACTGCAAATGAGTGTAATACATCGGCCCCAGTCACTAAAACTCGAACATGTGTATTAATAGGAACAACTAATCTATTATCCACCTCTAATAGTCTAAAGTCACCCTTATTTAAATCGGATGTTGGTATCATGTAGGAGTCAAATTCCAAAGTTTCTGTTTGATAATCCGAATACTCGTAGGACCAATACCATTGATGGCCTATGGCTTTTATAGTTAAACCAGGGTCCATAACTTCATCCATTAAGTACAATAATTTTAAAGAAGGGAGCGCAATAAGAACTAAAATCACAGCCGGAACTATAGTCCAAATTATTTCTAATAAAGTACCATCAACTAAATATCTATGGTAAGCTTTACCACTTAGGGCTTTTAGAATCAACCACAATACTGTTGTAATAATTATGATTAATATAAACATAACTTGATCATGAAAAAAAATTATCTCCTCCATCATCGGGTCGGCAGCATCTTGTAAGCTTAATTGTCACGGCTCCGGCAAATTATAACCAAATTGGTTAATAATTAGTCAATTATTTAATAAATTTTTCATCGCCCTGAATAAAGGGAATTGATTTTATAGCCCTCCTTAGAAAGAAGGCCGGACAAGGGAAGGTTCCCCTTCCCTCACCATGTTACGACTTGCTTTACCTCGTAGGCATTCATAATCACCGAAGACATCCGAATAACCATTCTAAGTAAAGGTGACGGGCAATTTGTGCTAACACTTGTACCAATTCACCGGAACGCCCTACTTTCCGATTACTATTAAATCCAACTTCCAGTCGTCTTACAGCGACCTTCCGAACTCTTACTTTAGAGACTCACCTTCCAGGTTTCTCATTATATAAGAAAATGTAGCGCATAAAATCCCCCAACATTCGGATCATAAGACCTGACTTCCTCCGGGCAAATGCCCGGGTTGGGTCCCTTCTAGCTTAATACACGAACTTACGACGGCCATGCAATACCGGTCACAGGTTCAAGTTGGGGTAAGGTAACACGCGGACCATCGAATTAAACTACACGCTCCTCTAATCGAAATAGTGAACAGCCAAAGTTTTTGAATTTTAATCTTGCGATCGTACTACTCAGGCGGAAGATTTTACCTTTCGGGTTTGCTAAGCATCATCTTCAAAGTTCACAGTGTGGACTACCAGGGTCTCTAATCCTGTTTGCTCCCCACACTCTCATGTTTCAGCCTACCTTGTGGTAAATAGTTTTTACCTTAGGGGTTCTATTTTCTATTCTCACATTCTACCGCTCCAGAAAAATTCCATTTACCTACTTGGGTCGTTTCTTGGCCTACACATCCTTTACGCCTTTTTACTTATAAAGACCAGCCCTTAAGTTTAACCGCGTCGGCTGGCACTTAATTTGACGGGCTCAATTAAATGTGTCCTCTCTGTGTCATACTTTCGTTTATTGCACAAGATTCTCTACTGCTGCCTCTATGTGAGTCTTCCCCTTGTTTCAGTGAAAGTGTGGCTCCAGCCAAGCAGCCCATCTTCGGCAAGGTGGTCTTTTACACCACCTTCTACCTAATAAGACTCCGGCCCAGCACCTTGGATTCCGGGTTTACTCACCTGTCTGCATAGTTGCCTCTAGATCTTTTGATCATTGAGTGAACATACTAGCATGTATTAAAAGGGCCACTCGCCTTCTATATTCCCCAAAATCAAAGGACCCATTTTACTTATTTTCTAATATTAAGTGCTAATTTCAAACTACCTCTTCTAGAATAGCCCCACCGTAGCCCAGTGGGCCAATTGTAACAGCAAATTAGGGGAAATTATCATAAATCCAATTGGATACAAACTGGCCCCAATCAACAGAGATTTCCTAAAGTTTATCCTTTTTTTTTCTCTAAGGGTTTTAAGGCCCACTAAGAAAAAGGAATCGGCTTGGAAATAAATAATTTTAACTATTCTAACATAATAAACACCAGCCACCACGGAGCAAACTACAGCCAAAACTGAAACTAAGTAATACTGATAAGTAATACCAGACAATAAAACCCACCATTTACTAAAAAATCCAACTAAGGGGGGGATCCCAGCAATAGAGAGGAAAGTTAAAGCCAACGTTACGGCCAAAACCGGCTCCCTTCTCGAAAGACCGCTGAATTCCACAATTAAATTCTTTAAGCCCCCTAAAGCTAATACCATAGTAAAGGCACAGATAGACATAATGACATATAAAATCATATATATCAAACTAGCCTGCACACTTTCAAAAGACCCAATTTCTATCCCCCAAAGAACGAAGCCCATGTGCGCAATCCCACTGTAGGCCAACAACCGTTTTATTTTGGTTTGATTTAAAGCACCAAGGGCACCCACAACCATTGAAAATATCGTCCCAATCAACAGAACATTAACCACCGGTCCAATCGAAACTAAAATAGAAAATATCCCGATTTTGGGCACTGTAGCCAATAGAGCGGTGGTAGTAGTAGGGGCTCCATCGTATACATCTGGTGCCCACATATGGAAAGGGGCCGCAGATAACTTGAACAACAACGCACCCGTAATTAAGAGACCCCCTATAGGAGTCATCACACCAGAGGTATGGAAAACTGGGCCACTCCCTTGGTTAAGTATGAGATCTATACATGGGATACTAGTTCCCCCCGTTAGTCCACATAAGAGAGCACACCCAAACAAAAATAGACCTGAAGAAAGCGCACCTAACACAAAATATTTTAACCCAGCTTCGGCACTATATCCAGATCCCCTCTTTTGGGCCGCTAATATAAAAAGGGAGAGAGTTGGAAGTTCGATAGCGAGATAAACCGACATCCAGTTACTCGCAGAGACCAAAAGAATGCTCCCCAAAGCTACCATTAAAATTAGAACAGGGGCGTGGGACTCCCTTTTCTGAGAAAGAGGATCTAACATCAATAAAATAGCCAAAGCACCTACTAAAATCATTATCTTTGTGGCTATTACCCAACTGTTTATAGTTAATAGCCCATCTTGCCAAGAGGGAAAGAAATCAACGTTCGCCCAACAGCTTATAAATAACAATGTTAGAAACGATACTTTTAAAGTAGGATTCTGTACGCTATAAATAATTATTATCAAGATAAAAATACTTAAGAAAAAAGCTTCACCCATCTGCCTAAAGATGAAGGAAGGACTATTTGTCCAAACCAGAAAAACTACCGTTATCTGAAGAGAGAAGTAGATATGAGATGAAACTATTTAAAGGGGCTTATATTTTTAACCCCTTCAGGGGGGGCGGGACTTGAACCCACACTTTTAGCTTTGAAGGCTAACGGTCTACCTTAACCTAACCCCCTTTTCTAATTTTAGGGCCCTTTGGAAAATCGCCCTGGTAATATAATCTCCCTAGGTGCTCTTAAAACCTCAGATCTGGAGGGAGGGGCAGCTAAAAAGACTTTATGCATCTTGATAATCCCTGTAACTGCAACACCTCCCATTTAGAATAATATCCCTGCGGCGCCCTCCCCCGCAGGGGTGGTGTAAGGGCGCATCTCTCAAACCTTTAGATTTAATTTTAAACCAACATTAATCACAAATAAAAAATATGGCCGCGCGACAAGACCCTAAAATTTTTCCACTCAATAGATCTCTCATTTTGCAATATACCAGCTATATAAGTACAATTAAGGTTACCACCCCAATTAACATTACCAAAGCATAATTAAAGACTAAGCCCGATTGCAAATTACTAAGCTCCTGAGTAAGTTTAATTACGAATTGAGTAATCCCTTTGGGGCCTATCAACTCTAACACCCCTTTATCAAAAGTTCGGAATGTTATTAGATGGCCTAGGCTCCACACATTCTGAACCAAAAATTGATTAACAATATAGTTAAACTGTCAAGCCGAGTACAAAAAGGTGTAACTAGCAAGGCCCACGGACGAGACTGGTGCACTAAAGATTCGCGAAGAATAGTGATAAAGAACTATAGCCGATCCTGCCCCAAAAAGACTAAAGATTACCGGCATTAATTTAATAGAAGTGGGAATAATAGGGGGAAGGGTGATTTGAAATGACCAAATAATCTCTTTGGTCAAATAACCTACAAAAATGCTCCCTAAAGCCAAGAATACTAAGGGTAAAGATAAATTTCAGGGACCCTCATGAGCATGTGAGAAAACTTCTTTTTTAGAGTTGGTATTCGATATAAAAGTAAGATATACCAATCGAAGGGAGTAAGCAGCTGTTAATAAGGCAGAGAAAACCCCCAATCAATGAGCAAAAGCTAAATAATATTGATCATAAGCTAACTCTAAAATAAGGTCTTTAGAATAAAACCCCGTTAAATAAGGGAAACCCATCAAAGATAAAGAGCCAATAACTATCATAGTATAAGTAAAGGGTATTGATCTGATAAGACCCCCCATTTTTCTCATATCTTGCTCATCAGCCAAAGCATGGATCACAGACCCGGCGCTTAAGAATAGTAGAGCTTTAAAAAAAGCATGGTTCATCAAATGGAACAAGCTTATAGAGTAATGGGAAATACCACAAGCCATCACCATATAGCCCAATTGACTACAAGTCGAATAAGCTATTACTTTTTTAAGATCATTTTGGACCAAACCAACTGTAGCGGCCATAAATGCCGTAAGAGATCCGACAATGGTCACGACCATAAAAGCCATAGGAGCTTGTTCTAATAGAGGGGACGATCTAATTAGTAAAAAAACGCCTGCCGTCACCATAGTTGCAGCATGGATCAAAGCAGACACCGGAGTTGGTATCAAGTAATTGTTACGCCACCATTTATGGTGGGGCCGTTACTCTCATAACGGATAGGACTTTTTCTTCCACTTTATAACTTGCTCACCCTAAGGCCCCCAAAAGGGGGTTATTATTATAAATGTCCTTTAAAATTTTCCTTACAATTATTTTAACTGAGTCCCTGGGCCTAGTCCTATCGGCTAAATACAATCAGAGTTTTAGGGCCTCATGGGGACAAATTCGACCTCTTAACCATAATTGCTCTTGTAAGTGCCTCGATAGAGGGGACGCCCTTTACGTTGGCTTGGTAATTCCTAATAATCGATGAAGATATAAAACTTCCCGTCTGAGATAGAGGAACTTCGCCCTCCTTAAGAATATTTCCATGCTGGCTGCTCATAATTGGGGAGGTAGTCCAGGGGGTCTTTATTTCAAACTCCCTTATAAGAGAGCGGGGGGCTTATTCTCATTCTAATCCACCTTTTAACCACTCATATACCAAGCCTAAAGTTAGAATGCCTAAAAACACGACCATAGTTCAATAACCAAAGGGGGAAACTTGGTTGTATACAACACATCAGGGAAAAAGGAAAGAAATTTCTAAATCAAAAATAAGAAAAAGGATACCAATTAAGAAAAATCGAATGGAAAAGGGCCGTCCTGGGGCTCCAAAGGGGTCAAACCCACACTCATAGGCCGACACTTTCTCTCGATCCGGCTGTTTCCCCCCTAAAATATAAGAGGCGCCAGAAATAATCGCGGAAAGAACTACACTGAAAATTAATAAAACCAAAATACCATAAAACTCAGTAAACATGCTACAACTTGATAAGGGAGAGTCCCCTCCCTTTACGTCCACAGTTAACTGGGGGGCAACCCATTTAACCCAAATAAAAGACTAGCCACCAAAATTACAAAAGCTAAACTTAGTGGTAAGTATGATTTTCATAATAAAGCCATTAATTGATCATACCGCATCCTAGGAAAAGAGGCCCTTACTCAAATAAAAAGTAAAATTATAAAAGAAGTTTTTAAGCCAAACCAGGCTGGACCACCCTTTAAATACATAATAGGTGAGAGCCACCCCCCCAAGAATAAAATCGTAGTTAAACAGCTCATCAATATTATGTGGGCATACTCCGCAAGGAAAAATAAAGCAAAAGACATAGAAGCATACTCTACGTTATAGCCCGATACTAGCTCAGACTCACCCTCTGTTAGATCAAAAGGTGCTCTATTAGTTTCGGCTAACGCCGAAGCAAAAAACATCATTGCCGCGGGAAATAGTGGGAAAAAAAATCAGACACCACTACTTTGAGCTAAGACTATTTCAGTTATATTCAAAGAGCCGACGCACAAGATAACAGCAATTATTATTAATCCAATCGAAACTTCATAGCTAATCATTTGGGCCGCCGCCCTAATGGCCCCTAAAAAAGCATACTTAGACTGACTCGCCCAGCCTGACATTAAAATAGCATAGACACTAATAGAGGAGACGGCTAATGTAAACAAAATACCTACTTTGAGGTCACTTATCATAACCCCTTTGTCATAAGGGATAATCCCTCAAGCAATTAAGGCTAAAGTGAATGAAAAAACCGGGGCCGCCACATAAATAAACAAATTAGCATGATGAGGAATCACCAGCTCCTTAGTAAATAATTTTATACCATCAGCAAGAGGTTGTAACAGCCCGTATACACCTACTACATTGGGCCCCTTCCTAGCTTGCATATAACCTAAGACCTTCCGTTCGGCTAAAGTTAAATAAGCCACTGCTACAAGTAACGGGATAACTATTATTAAAATTTTTAAGATTAAGCGGATTGTCTCAACGACCATCAAGGAAACGAGCTTCCTCATAGGATCCGAAGTGGATTCACATAAAGTCTCTGAGGTACCAACAGCGAAGAAGAGCATAGGCCCTAGCCACCCCATAAACCAATTTATTAAGTAGTATCTCTAACTCCCAGCTTTGTTACCGGCCGATAGACCCTCGAGGTCTTTCCAGCATATAGTGGATTTATAATCAAGGCTAATTACTTAGACAAGACGGCCCAACGCCAACCTTCCATTGCATCCGGCAACCAAGTGTGTAATCCCAATTGTGCAGACTTACCGACTGCACCTATGAATAAAAACAAACATATTAGAGTAGTGTTATTAGAGGGGGATAGCGCCACTGTATTAAAAGTAGAAGCAAAGTCTAAACACCCAAATTGATCCCAAATGGCCAACATAGCTAAGACAAACCCAATATCCCCCACTCGATTAACCAACATGGCCTTTATAGCTGCCTTATTAGCCTCGATTCTGGTCAATCAAAAGTTTATTAATAAATAGGAACACAGTCCAACACCCTCTCAGCCAATAAAAAGTTGTGGGAAATTATCGCTGGTAACTAATAAAATCATAAAAAATGTAAATAATGATAAATAGGACATAAATCGAGGGACATGGGGATCACCGTCCATATAGGCGGTAGAAAAAATATGTACCAAAGTAGATATGGCAGTCACAACAAGTAACATGGTTGCAGTAAGAGCATCAAATTGTAAGCCAAAGTAGGCAGTTACTAAATCTGAGTCCAACCACCGCCATAATTTTATGTACGTAGTTGAGGAATTTAATGTAGTTTCATAAAAAATCAAAAGGGACCACGACAAACTTATAATTAAACAACTTGAAGTAAAAATTCCAGCACCCCTTTCACCTATCTTTCTACCAAACAAACCTGAAGTTAAAGCCCCCAAAAGGGGGACAGTTAAAACTAAGATATACAT